CTTGTTTCACTTGCAGATCATAGGGAATTCGAACAACTGCTTCAAATACAGTATCCGGAAGTACCGCTTGTGGAACCTCGATATCCACGGGTTTATTAGCTAAATGGCAATTGGCACATACAATACGGCCCGTTGCTTCTCGTGGATTTTCATAACCCTGCTGTGCAAAAATCGGATAGGCATTTGAAATGGGTGCCTGAGTTATTATATATATCATGAGCGATAGAGAAATGGATCGAGTAATCTTTTTCTTTATCGACGAAAAGGTTTTTGTAGTTTGCATGGTCCAATCATTGATCCCGAAATTTTTTACAATAAAATTAGGTAGGTCGCTAGTAGAGTTCCCTATCTAGAATTTTGCTATTTACTTAAATACTTTTTCTGAAATATTGGAGAAATCCCTTGGATGGCAAGAAAGAATAAGTACAATTTTGAGTGTTTGTTTTGCTTATGTACAAAGTAACAAAAATATTCTAATTTGGTCGTTCGATCATTTTTCAGTCATTCATTGAATGATAAATCACTACAAGTGAAGGAGATACGCGATTTAAATAACGAAAGATCCAATATTTAAAAATTGTATCTAAAATAACTGGAAAAGTAGAAACAAGACCGGATATAATTTGATCATTATGAGCAAATCCAAAATTTTTGTAGACAGAGCCAATCATTAATTCCCAACCGTGGGGCGAATGGAATCCTATACACAAATCAGTTAATAAAAGAATAGAAAAGGCTTTTATTGTGTCGCTTAAGTTATATAGAAATTCTTGAACCCAAGAATTAAGAAGCACAAGTTCTTCATTACCTAGAATAGAATAACCACTTAGAATAACGAAACAGATTATATTTGTCGAGAAGTGCAAAATTGTATGGATACGATCCTCGTTGTGCATCTTGATCAATTCGGTTGTTTCTTTATAGATTTCGACGCGAAGCTTTTGAAAATGGGTTTCTGGGTATTCCTTTATCATTTCCTCCAAACGAAGGAGTTCCTCTAAGTCTATGAATTTTTTTAGAATACTCTTTTCTTGAATATCATTCAAAAAAATTTCGGATTGGCTAATATTCCACCAATTAGTAATCCAAGATTCCATACTTTTTTTAAATGAGAGAGAGATCCACCAAGGCAAAAATACTATAAATGCAAGATATAGAAGGGAAATGAATACTTTCTTTTTTGCCATTTTTTTCGTCTGGGAATTTTTGAAGTTTTAATGAACTCACCCCATGCATCGACTCTATATGATATTTCTATCAAGCATAAGTTATATCCCAAGTCATCGAGTCCATTAATCTAATCTATTTCGAGGTTTTTATTTGTGATGCAGTATAGTGGTTAGGTTAGTTCTTGAATCTAGAAAGAATAGAGAAATCAAATAAGAAAGAGCCCACTTCAAATTAATAATTAGTCGGATTTCGAGACGAAAGAACTCCCATTTTAGTAAATAAAATAGCAAATATTTCGATTTCAAAAAAAAAAATTATTGACACAAAAGTTTTGGTTTTAGGGTTGCTTCGTATACGTTTATTTTGGCTTGAATCGACATTCAGAACAAAAGTTATGGTGTAGAAAAAAAAAAAGGGGGGGTTCTTGAGTTTTTTCCCTCTGGCAAAGTATTCGTTTTTTAGTTCCTTTTTTCAAAATACTTCAATTGGTACGCGCAAGAAATAGGCCAATTCAGCAGCTTTTTGTTCAATTTCTCGTGGAGTCAAATTTTCATCAGTACGCGTCAAGGGAATGGCCCCCTGGCCTCTGATTTCCATATAAAGGACCCGACGAGCAAAAAGACCCTCTTTATTTTCTATTCTGATGGACTGAATATCTTTCATAAGGAATCGCAGGAATATGCGACGGTTTTTTCCAGGAAATCCCCAACGAAAAATACACACTATGCCCTCTTTTATATCGAATAGATCATAACCACTACCCACATTCCACGAAATTGTGCACCACAAGTAAGAGCTAATAAAAAGACCCGCGATTCCATAGAAAGACATCACGATCCCTTGTGGAAAAAAATGGATTTGCTGAGAAGGAAATAAAGATATAAAATTCCTACCAAAATAACTGGAGGTTCCAACCAATACAAAACCTAATGAACCTAAAAAAAGAATAAGGGCCCAACTAAAATTACTTATTTTTCGAGATCCCGCTATAAGTTCTATCCATATACGTTCTGATCGCCAACTCATATTCTCACTAGACCTAGTTGCATTTTATTTGAATTGGAAGAATAACAAAAAGAAATTTTATTTTACTTTTTTTGTTTCCGAAACAACTCTCATCAACCAGCACTACTACGATGTGAACCTTTTAGAAAAATTCATGGAATTGCTTAGATCAAAACTAAAAAAAAAACCTCTCGTTCATACGATTTGATTTCCTATAAATATCCCCATATAGATATATTTACTTTACATTTCCGAAATTCTTCTCGATACCAATCCATTTGAAAATTGTTATAATTAATTTACCCATATATCATGTTTACACATACATAAGAGCTTATGCTCGAAATAAACCACATGTTATACCATATTCTATGAAATAGATATGGGTGTTATGATGAAAATAAGTTAAAAAAATAATAATTGGATAAGAGGCGTCCCTATAGTATCTAAAAAATCTTGTTTTTTTGAACATAAAGAAATAAAGAAACCATTGCAATTGCCGGAAATACTAAGCCCACTAAAGGCACAAAAACGGAGGGAAAGTTGTTCAGAGTTATCATTGAATGGGTACCTCGATTTAATATTTGTACCTGTTATTTTGATTTATTGTTTTCTATTGTAACTTTATATTGTTATAAAGATATTTTATTTTCTAATTCATATATATTTTCTAATTCATATATAATTATTATACTTAATATTATACTAAGTATACCTAAGTGAGTATATACCAAAATAAGGAATATATAAGTCTATGTTTTAATATTTTTTTTTTTTTATTTAATAAGTATTTATTAAACAAAAAATATGTAAATAAACGGACTTATTCGCCTTTCTACACATTTCTACACATTTCTACACGAAATATATGTATGATAATCCACCTTTTTATTATTCATATTATTAGTTAGTTTCATGCTCTTGTCTTATAATTTCAGAATTTTAATTTCAAAAAATTGATTGCGTTTTATTAATTAATAAAATAATTAATAAATTTAGACCCTACTCTACAGCTCTCCTTAATCTAAGTTTGATTCAAAGGAAAGAAAGCATGTAGCCGAAATAATTCACTCAAAACACCCTTTAAAGGATTACGTGGTACGATTGGATCGAGTAAGCCCTTATGGAATAAATATTCAGCCACTTGTGAATCCTCGGGTACTGTCTTATTCAATGTTTGTTCAATTACTCTTTTACCCGCAAATGCAATATAAGCGTTGGGTTCAGCAATAATGATATCTCCCAACATACCAAAACTAGCCGTCACCCCGCCTGTGGTAGGGGATGTAAGGACTGCGACATAAAATAACTTTTTATTTGATTGATAATCGTATAAAGCAGAAGATATTTTAGCCATTTGCATCAAGCTTAAACTTCCTTCTTGCATGCGTGCTCCTCCGGAAGCACACACTAGAATAAGAGGTAAAAGTTTAGTGGTAGCATACTCAGCTAAACGTGTGATTTTTTCACCTACTACAGATCCCATGCTACCCCCCATAAACTGAAAATCCATAACTCCAATTGCTACGGGAATGCCATTTAATTGACCTGTGCCTGTTTGAACAGCCTCAGTTAATCCTGTATTTTTTTGATAAGAATCAATACGATCTTTATAAGGTTCCTCCTGCGAATGAAATTCAATGGGATCTAGAGAGACCATGTCTTCATTCATAGGATCCCAAGTCCCTGGATCAATCAAAAGTTCGATTCTATCGAAACTACTCATTTTCAAATGACATCCACACTGTTCACAAATATTCATTTTGGATTTTAAAAATTTCTTATAATTTAATCCATAACAATTTTCACATTGAATCCACAAATGCCTGTATTTTTGAGTTACATTTAAATTATTAGATCTTATACTACCATCTTTGCTAGTTTTGATACTGTAACTTCCGCTTTTTTTACTATTTCCGCTTTCTCCACAAATGTAACTATAAATGTAATTATCACTATAATTGTCACTAGTGCTTAAAATATAACTATCAATACAAATTTGAGAACGAAAATAACTGTCAATGCAACTAGTAATGTGATTATTCCAACTAGAATTAGTATCATACACGTAACGATCGTGGCGATTATCGTGACTTTTAGTTGCATTATTCATATAACTCGAAGTCTGATAACTATAAAACGAACTTTTTAGTTCACTTAGAAAAGAATGATCGGTGTCAATCTCAAAATTTGTATTTTCAATATCAAAATATATGGAATAACCGTCCCTATTACTATCCATAACGAAAAAAGTCTCGTCCGATATTAAATTCCGAATAGATCCGCCGCCGACGAAATGATCAATATTACTGTAATTAGACTTGTCACTACAATTAGATACGCCTTTATCCATATCATCTATAATTGGATCTTCACTTACACTGGTATTTTCAAAAGGGCCAAACCTCGCCATTGATTTACTTAGCCTACACCGGTATTCTAACCCCCCGCTAAACAAGACCGAACCGAACCACCATTTTTCCATAGAACCTTCTTGCCCCTAATTTACATGAAAATACAATAGATGAATAGTCATTCGATAAAAATGATTTGAATATTCCGATCAGAATAAGCATATAAATCCAATCAATAGGGTTATTAACTAATAACGAGGGTATTGAAAAAAAGCTGTTTCTCCTATGCTATGAATAAACCTTTTTTGTAAAATCTCGCCTACTAAATCGAATCAGTTTCTATTCTAACACAGAACGAAAAGGACAATATACAGGATGGGTAGAAGCAGCTGCTTGGCTCGATCCATGATCCAAAAACGCAGGATCAGGCTATACTATAATAGAAATAGAAAAAATACTAATTAATTACAT